TCTGTTCCCTTATCCAAGAAAAGGCATTTCTAGTTTGCATGTTCCAACCCTGATCCTGAAAATTTCTACAATAAGATTCGGTAGGTCACTAGCATAGTTTCCTATCCACGATTTTGCTATTTACTGAAAATATTTTCCTTAGAGTATAAGAAGACCCCCCCCCCGGGGGAGAAAAAAATGAATCAATTTTTGTATGTTTAACTTTTTTACAAAATAACAAACTTTATAATTGCACCAGCCAATCCCCTTTTCAGTCATTCATTGAATGATAAATCACTACAAGTGACGGAGATATGCGATTTAAATAGCGGAAAATCCAATATTTTATAATTGTATCTAAAATGACTGGAAAGGTGGAAACAAGACCAGATATAATTTGACCATTCTGAACAAACCCAAAATCTTTATACACAGAACCAATCATTAGTTCCCAACCATGGGTCGAATGGAATCCTATACATAAATCGGTTAATAAAAGAATAGAAAAAGCTTTTATTGTGTCACTTAAGTTATATAGGAATTCTTGAATCCAAAAATTAAGAATAATAAGTTCTTGATTACCTAGAATAGAGGAACCACTTAGAATAACAAAACAGATTATATTTGTCGAGAAGTGTAAAATCGTATTGATACTATCTTCGTTATGCGTCTTGATCAATTGTATGGTTTCTTTGTAAATTCCGGTACGTAGGTTTTGTAGACGTGTTTCCGGATATTCCTTTAGCATTTCGTCCAAGAGAACCAGTTGCTGGAATTCTATGAATTTGTTTAGAATACTCTTTTCTTGAATGATATTCAAGAAAATTTCGGATTGTCTAGTATCCCACCAATCGGTAATCCAAGATTCCAGACTTTTCTTAAATGTGAAAGAGATGCACCAGGGCAAAAAGACTATAGATGTAAGATATAGGGAGGGAGTGAATGCTTTCTTTTTTGCCATTTTTCGTCTTTAATGAACTCAGCTTCACCTCACTCGTCAAATCCTATAATACTAGAATAATAATAATCTTTCTATCAAGCATAAGTTATATTACAAGTCATATAATATAAATATTAATCTATAATATATAAATCGAATTTAAATAGAAATACATAATCTATTCCCGTATTTTTTTGATTTGCAATTCGGGAATTAGTCCTTTCCCTGAATTTAGACAGAATACAGAAAGACCGAAATAGAATAAGATAAGAAAAGGAAAGAATCCACTACCAATTAGAATGAAGAAAAAAAGAATGTTTCAAAAGATATCAATTGATAAGATTCGAAGCAATTACTCCTTTTTATTTTGATGAATACACCGAAGAACACTTTCGCATAATGAAGTAGGATTTCGAAACCAAACAAAGAATGTCCCTTCTATAAAAATCGAAATATTTTGAAAAAAAAAAATGCTTTTCCCTAAGAAAGGATTTCCTTTTCAGTTCATTTTTTTTTTCAAAATACTTCAATAGGTACATGTAAGAAATAGGCCAATTCCGCGGCTTTTTGTTCCATTTCTAGTGGAGTCAAATTATCGTCAATCCGAGTCAAGGGAATGGCCCCCTGGCCTATAATTTCCATATAAAGAACACGGCGAGTATAAATACCCTCTTTAACTTCTAGTCTTATAGACTGAATATCTTTCAGAAGGAATCGGAGAAAAATACGACGATTTTTTCCAGGAAATCCCCAACGAAAAATAAACACTATTCCCTCTTTTCTATCGAATCGATCATAACCACTACCCACATTCCACGCAATTGTACACCACAAATAAGAACTAATAAAGAGGCCTGCGATTCCATAGAAAGACATCACGATCCCTTGTGGAAAAAAAAGAATTTGCTGGGACGGAAATAAAGATAACAAATTCTTACTAAGATAACTTGAAGTTCCAACCAATAAGAACCCCAATGAACCTAAAAAAAGGATAAAAGCCCAACAGAAATTGCTTGTTTTTCTAGACCCCGTTATAAGTTCTATCCATATACGTTCTGATCGCCAACTCATATTAGATCCGGTTCTATTTTATTCGAATAGGGAGAATACAAAACCCAAGCAAATGAATTTTACTTTGTCTTTGTTTCCGAAGTAACTTTCATCAACTAGCAATATTTTGATGTAAACTTTTAGGAGTAATTCATCGAACTGCTTCCATATCTAAAAAAATATTGTTTTTTTTAGATATGGAAGCAGTGGGGACAAATCTAAAAAATCTTGTTTTTTTGAACATGAAGAAATAAAGAAGCCATTGTAATTGCCGGAAATATTAGGCCCACTAAAGGCACAAAAACGGAGGGTAAGTTTATCATAGAATGGGTACCTCGATTTACTATTTTACCTTTTTTATTCTATTTTTATTGTTACATTTTTATTGTTATATTAATATTTTTGTTCTATTAATTTCATAATAATATTATTTTGTTATAAAGATAGTCTATATTCACTCGTATATACTTAGTATAAGTATATACGAGTGAATATATATATAATGAGTTATAGAATATTCAATAATATAAAAAGAATAATTATATTTATTAATAAATAATAGAATCAAAAGTACAAATAGTATCGAATAATCTAAGGAGTGTAAAATAAAATAAATGGGTGGATTATCATACATATTCTTCTTGTAAAAATAGAAGGCGAAATCCACCCATTTATTTTATTCTTAGTATTCTTCTACTATTATTTTATTACTATTCTCTTGTGTGTTCTAATTCTATTTTTGTCCCATAATTTATTCGAAGTTAAAAAAAAAGAATTCAAAAATAATTTTAGGCTCCGCTTTCTTTTTCTTTTTGAGTAAAAGGAAAGAAAGCATGGAGTTGAAATAACTCACTGAGAACCCACTTTAAAAGATTACGCGGTACGATTGAATCAAATAAGCCCTTTTGGAATAAATATTCCGCTGTTTGTGAACCCTCAGGTACTGCTTTATTCAAGGTTTGTTCAATTACTCTTTTACCTGCAAATGCAATGTAAGCATTTGGTTCGGCAATAATGATATCCCCCAACATGCCAAAACTAGCTGTCACCCCACCTGTAGTAGGAGATGTAAGAATTGATACATAGAATAACTTTTTATTTGTTTGATAATCATATAAAGCAGAAGAAATTTTAGCCATTTGCATCAAGCTCAAACTTCCTTCTTGCATACGTGCTCCTCCAGACGCACATACGAGAATAAGGGGTAAAAGTTGATTGGTAGCATATTCGACCAAACGGGTGATTTTCTCACCTACTACGGATCCCATACTACCCCCCATAAATTGAAAATCCATAATCCCAACAGCTACAGAAATGCCGTTTAGTTGACCTATGCCTGTTTGAACAGCCTCGGCTAATCCCGTCTTTATTTGATAAGAATCAATACGATCTTTATAAGGTTCCTCTTCCGAATGAAATTCAATGGGATCAAGAGAGACCATGTCTTCATCCATAGGATTCCAAGTACCCGAATCAATCGAAAGTTCGATTCTATCTGAACTGCTCATTTTCAAATGATATCCACAGTGTTCACAAATATTCATTTTTGATTGAAAAAATTTCTTATAATTTAATCCATAACAATTTTCACATTCAATCCACAAATGTTTGTATTTTTGAGTTTCATCGAGATCACTAGAACTTTCTCTTTTAATGAAATCAGTCTCATTTGTATTCTCGTTAGTTCCAGCTATTATACTAGAACTCTCGCTTTCACTACCATTTTTGTCCTTACCACAAATGTTACTATAAAAGTAACTGTCATTGTATTTGTCACTATCATATAAAATGGAATTATCAATAAAGATTTGAGAACAAAGATAACTTTCAATGCAACTAATAATGTTATTATTCCAACTAGATTGAGTATCATATGTGTAATGATCATCATCATTATTAGAATTACAGACATTATTCAGATAGTTAGAATTCTTATAACTAGAAAAAAAACTTTCTGGTTCACTTAGAAAAGAATGATCATTATCAATCTCCAAAATTTGATTTTCAATATCCAAATATATGGAATAACCGTTCTTTTTAATATCCCGAACTAAAAAAGTTTTATCAGATAGGAAATTCTGCATGTTCCGGCTGACATTGACTGAATAATCAACATTACTGTAACTAGAGTTTTCACTATCTTTCCAACTATAAATGTTTTTATCCATATCCGTTAAAATTTGGTCTTCACTTACACTGGTATTTTCAATAGAACCAAAATTCTCTATTGATTCACTTAAGCTACACCCGTATTCGAACTTCCTCTTAAACAACATAGAATTGAACCCCCATTTTTCCATAGATCTTTTTTCCCTTTTATTTACACGAAAATACAATAGATGAATAGTCATTGGATGAAAAATCATATAAGTATTCCATTTTATATTCGATTTTAAATATTATATCTCATTTATTTACGATAAAAAAAAATAGATAACCCCATCCGGGGGAATGTATTTTTAGGCCCAATTACTTAATTTAGTCATTGTTAATTTACCTTTTTCTATCATATAGAGATATATTTCTTCTACCCTTACTCTATCTATTTTTTTTTTGAAAATGGATCCAAATCTATTTTTGTGGTTATAGAAAACAACATTCTATGTCAACAACAAAAAACAAATTTAAAAATAAGGAAAAATAAGGTATGAATAGAACAAGAGAGTGGAGGGGATAAAAAAAAAGAGAAAAGAAGAGTTCTAAAACTCGATATACAAGGAATCCGCACCCTCTTTCCCCTCTTTTTTTTATTTTATTAATTGAATTCCGTTTGTTGATTAGGGCAAAGTGACATAAAAACACCTGCCTTTTTTGAAATATCTTGAACGGTTCCTGTAGGTTGAGCGCCTTGTTCAAGGAAATAGAGAATAGCTGGAACATTTAAATAGGTTTGATTCTTTATTGGATCATAAAAACCCACTTTCCGAAGATCTCTTCCCTCTCTTCGGGATCGAACATCAATTGCAACGATTCGATAAACGGCTCATTAGGATAGAGATAAAAGATCAANNNNCCCCCCCCCCCTAGAAACGTATAAGAAGTTTTCGCCTCGTACGGCTCGAGAAAATTGAAAATTAAGTCTTATGTATAAACTTAGTATATCAAATAGATCAATAAAATCATCAAATCAATTACACTGTGGTTTAAGTCTTTTTTTTATTCCTTATTTGAGAAAGAAAAGGAGTAAAAAAAGACTTATATTATATTCGCAATCTCATAACTCAAATTAGATAACTCTCAAATAACTGAAGGCAAAACAAAGCCCTTTAGGTTAGGTATTTCACGCATTGAGCAGTCTTTACCCCATTTTTTGCCTTTCTTACTTCTTTAGAATGCTTTTTTTTCTTCATTCTAAGGAAATTGGTATTATTCTAATAGAATTATTGAGACAATTTGAAAATGGTATTTACCTGTTCCAGAATCCTTTAGCTTTTACTTTAATCATTGGGTTTAGACATTACTTCGGGGATCTTTAATCGTTTTATTTAAAAATGGCAGCAACATACCCTTTTTCTTTCTCTGAAAGAATCATACAAATAGAAGAGAAGGCTAATTCCCGTAGATACACTTTTGATCGAAATAGCTTTACCAATTCCAACAAATTAATTTGACTTTTTTTAAACTTGCTTGAATTGGATCCTTTCGATTTCTGTATCCAAAATATACTTACGAAGTTGTTCTAATTTCTTAATTTTCACTAACCTTAGATATTTGCCCTTGAGAAATGAATCAACTCGAGCTCCATTGTGTACTATTTACATCATCAACCCCCCCCCCCCCAACCCCATTCTAGTATAACAGGACAAATAATGTCGAGCCAAGAGTACCCAAATTTACATATACTAGAAAAAATGGCGGATGTAAAAATCCACAGCTAATCCAATCATGTCTTTCAAGGCGCACGTTGCTTTTTACCACATCGTTTCAAACGATGTTTTACCATAACATTCCTTTAGTTTGGATCCGGTATTTCATTGATTCAATTATGAAATCGTGAATAGTCGTTGATTCAATCAATAAATAATAATCTATACTTATAACTTTTAGTAAGTTTTCTTTCTATTCGATATGGTTGGCTATACAATTGTTAAACTAAAGAAAAAATATTCAAATTAACTCGATATTTGATTCCTTGTTTTCTATTTCAAAATCTTTTCATTCTGAAATGAAAAATATAACAAATTCTATATTAATAGAATATCTTAATTCAATTGAATTCTATGTAATGGTAATGATCAATAATTTTAGTTTAATTCTAGATATATATATAGATATATAGATCATATCAAAATCTATATCATATCAAACTCCCGTAGCAACAATTTTTTGTATAGAAATTTTTGAACTAGAATTGACGAACAACCAATACCAATAATACTATTTATTAGTTTAGTGTCGAATCGAAAATGGGGCGTGGCCAAGCGGTAAGGCAACGGGTTTTGGTCCCGCTATTCGGAGGTTCGAATCCTTCCGTCCCAGAGCATATCTATTCGTGACGTAGATCCTATTTGAATACAAATTGTATATCAGAGTAAAGATTCACTTTTTTATTATTTTTATTGTAATCGCCGCGGATAATTGTATAATTCAAAAATCTATTTATTATTATTTCTATTTTTTTTGATATATATAGTTTTTTTTCATTTAGGAAAATGAATATCTATAATTAATAAATATGTATATATTCGAAATTCATTACTATCTATATAAAATTAATTAATAATAATTAATAGATAGTATCAATCATAAATTACAATGAAATAAATAACCCACTTATTCAAATAATATTTTTAATATTACTAATATTATATTAGTATTATAAAATATTAATAAATGATACATATTATCATATATATACAATTATACAATAAAATATAATAATCAAAATGAAAATTCGAATTCCACAAAAGCAAAAATACAATGAATTTTCTTAAAGAACAACAAAATGTTTGTTATGCTTAATATCTTTAGTTTGGTCTGTATTTGTATTGACTCTGCCCTTTATTCAAGTAGTTTTTTCTTGACGAAATTACCCGAAGCCTACGCTTTTTTGAATCCAATTGTAGATATTATGCCAGTAATACCCGTACTCTTTTTTTTGTTAGCTTTTGTTTGGCAAGCTGCTGTAAGTTTTCGATGAGATCTTTCATTTAAATAATGCCTAAAACAAAATTCAGAATTTATTTTAAAACCCAAATTCAAACATTTTAACAATTTATAAGATCAGATAAGTCTTACGGTGTTAATCCTAGATTCGAATATTGAAATTTTTTGATAGACAAAAAAAATCCCGATCATCTCATCATTTCTGTTTTTCTTTTTCCATTGAGCAATCCCAATCCTATTATATAGTATCATTAGATTTGAATCCATCATCAATACCTAGATTATGTATATGCAAAGAAGTATATGCAAAGAATATTTTTGATAATAGTAAAAAACAAGTCATAATTAATATTAAAAGGCTAGATTCTTACTATACTACAAAACTACAAATCAATTTCCTAATTTTTTCTATTTCCTCAAAATCACTTCATTTCTTAGAAACTTAGTATAAAAAGAAACATAATGTCTAATATAAGAGAATCTATTCTCTTTCTCTGTCGTTTTTTTAATTATCTTGGAGATTTTGTGTAATGCTTACTCTAAAACTATTTGTTTACACGGTAGTAATATTCTTTGTTTCTCTTTTCATATTCGGATTCTTATCTAACGACCCGGGGCGTAATCCTGGACGTGAAGAATAAAAAAAAGATCTTTTTTTCTGTGTTTTTCTTGCTTGTGCTGAATTTTAAAATCTTTTTTCTTTTTTCTATTTTACATCTTTAACTAGTAACTAAAAAAAAATCAAACAAACTTCTGTAAGTTCAAAAAAAAAAAATACCCAATCATGAACGGAAACGGAGAGAGAGGGATTCGAACCCTCGGTACAAAAATTCGTACAACGGATTAGCAATCCGACGCTTTAGTCCACTCAGCCATCTCTCCCCGATTGAAAAAAAAAAAATAGAATGACTATTTGATTTCCACTCATTACATTATTATATATATAACATACAAATATTTATTTTTTTCCATTTTTGGAGTTTGCTTTTTTATACAGCCAGGGCCCGGCTAGCTACAGGTCCGGCCGGGCTGCTCTTTTTATTACGACGAATTCCGGATAACAATGATTTATTTGAATGTATTTGATTTGAAAAAATCAATCCTTTTGATTGCTATGATATAGAATCCAAATGACATAAGATAAAAATTAAATTTAATTTTTGATTCTTCCTTTTTCTGGTAACGTATCTAAAAAAAAAGAATGGAACTTTGGATTCTTACACAATGTGCTTTCTGTTCTGTTCTGAATTAAGTAGTTTTGTAGAGATGTATCTGTCAAAACACCTTCAGAAAAAACAAAATCTCAAAAAAATGAAATTAGCCCCCCCTATTCTCAATTTCATTAGTGGGCCCCCTTACAAAACACGTCAATACTGTAATTAGCAAAAAATGAATTTCTTGTTTCTTAATTACAACCGATTCCCTTGTTCGACAAAAGTGAATTTATATGCAATAATTGCATTGTAGCGGGTATAGTTTAGTGGTAAAAGTGTGATTCGTTCTATGGACCCTTTAATAGTTAAGGGATCCCTTGCTTGATTTTTTATCTCGATGAAAAACTTTATTTCTTACTTAAGGGAATTTAATCCTTTATACCTCTGAATGAACGATTCAAGGAATAATATACATTATCATAATTTATATACAAGAAGAATCAATTCTAAATTGACAAATTGAATTTTTAAATTATGAAACATAAGTTTTTTGGAATTGGATCAATAATCCCAATTTTTTGAGTATGAGCAAAGGATCCATGGAGAAAGATATAGAAAGTTTCTTTCTAATCGTAACTAAATCTTCCATTTTTGTATTTGTTTTTGTATAGAAGAGATTGAAGAAAAATGGCTAATAAACGATTTTTTTAGTTTACTAGATACATCAACATATTTTTTTTTAGCTCGGCGGAAATTGTATTATTTTCCTAAAGATTCGCTCAAATAGAAATAGAGAACGAAGTAACTAGAAAAAAAAACAGATTGTTATAATACTCCTCTTCTATAGGGATCATCTAAAAAGCAAGGTGTTTTAAGCGTATTCGTAAAAGCTTACGTAGATGTTATGGGTCATTTTTTTTTTAATGTCTTCCATCTCTTAATTTCTTCCGTAAAGGAGCCGAATGAAACAAAAGTTTCACGTTCGATTTTGAATTAGAGACGTTCAAAATGATGAATCAACGTCGACTATAACCCCTAGCCTTCCAAGCTAACGATGCGGGTTCGATTCCCGCTACCCGCTTTTTTTATTCTAACGAATCCGTTTGAATTTTCTTAATTAAATTAGTTAATTATTCATTTGAATTTTTTAATTTAGTTTTACTTATTAATATTCAATTGAAATTGTATTCTATAGAATTCTTTTTTTTCTTTCACTTTTCTTTTAACTAAATTTAAATAATTTAGTTAAAAGAAAAGTGAAAGAAAAAAAGAAAAGCGTCCATTGTCTAATGGATAGGACAGAGGTCTTCTAAACCTTTGGTATAGGTTCAAATCCTATTGGGCGCAAATTATTTGCCTATATATTTATGTGAATTTCTCTATTTCGAAAAGTATTTTGAATTGAATGATTTGAATTGAACAAAAGCGGCTTAGACTTTTAGAATAATAACTTTTTTTTATCTTTCGAATTTAATTAATCTAATTTAATACTATTAAAAACTATTAAAATGAAAAGAAAAAATATTAAAAGATAAGAATTATGAAAATTAGAAAGTTCAATTTGATTGTTCTATTATAAATAGAAAGTTATTAAATTATTAATAATCAGTTCTTTTCTACTTGTTCCTGGAGGAAAAAGAGTTCCATCTGTTCCTGAATAGCTTCCTTCAAAAGGGCTTCTGCTTCCCCAGTAAATGTTTTTGTAGAAGATATGATTTCTTTGAATTTAGGTTTATTCGTTTTTAAGTAAGAACGTAACTCAACGAGAAAT